GAGACGAAGGTTTTTGTCTTCCCGAAACGGCTGATATACGTAAAAAACTAATCCAATTTTCTGTTATACTTTCTTTTTTTCTATTTGTTTGCTTTATTTATTTATTTGTTTCGGGAAATTGAAATTTTGATCAGAATAATGATCTAGATTCATATTATGGTATGGTCTTTAAGTTAAAATTGTTAAAGTATAAATAGAATAAAATAGAAAGAAAAAAAGAAAACTCTTTTTCTTTATTTTATCAATAGATTTTGAAATAAGAAAAATTTACTAGCAATTCGTGTCGTTCTCACTAAATAAAGTCCATATTCATGTGAAATGAAGATAAATATATCACTCGCGTCTCTGTTACAACACAAAAATTCTACCTAGAAATGCTTTGAGTCAAATCATATAAAAAGTATAGATACTGTATACTTTAGTTCCCTGGGATTGTAGTTCAATTGGTTAGAGCACCGCCCTGTCAAGGCGGAAGTTGCGGGTTCGAGCCCCGTCAGTCCCGACGGATCCAATAATCAATAAATATATCAATGGATCTTTCCACTTTTTTGGAAAAGAACAACAATAGAATTTCACTTTTAATAGGAAGTCTTCGGATGATTCTTAGGTCTTTTTTTTTTCTTTTTGAGTTTATTTTCTTCTCATTTTCAAACAAATAGAAAAATTTCCATTACTTGAACTAGAACAAATTCCTAAAACGGATATGTGGCTTAGTACTAGAAAATTTTTTGATTGGTAAGATTTTATTTAGGATTTCAAAAGATAACATAGTAGGTCTGGTTTTTCAATTTCTCGCGTCTATCTAATGGAATAGAATTCCAGATGTTTCTCGGGAGTACATGTATAAATGGAATTTGTTTCTTGTACAACACCCAATTTTTTATTAAAATTACCTTGACAAAATACTTTTCAGATTGATCCCATTTCCGTCTATTTTTTGTTTTTGGATTTTTCTAACCAGCGGAAGTGGAAACGAAAAAGTGAAACTTCATTAGATGATTGATTGTAGAAGAAAGACGTCAGGTTCTGGAAAAAAGAGTAAAAAAGAACGATAACTTAAGGGAATTCTTGATTAGCTAACAAATTCCATTTTTCTTTTTTTGGATTCAGTATGGATAAAAGAGCTTCCTATGGTATACTATTCAATTCGCGACCGCGAATTGATATGATAGCTCAGATATTGTTATTCCTGATATTAATCTGATTCAATATCATCAACAGATAAAATTTGGATCATCTCTATGGGATTAAATCCCGAGTTAATGGTACGTAAAAAAACGATAAGATTATGGAAGTAAATATTCTCGCATTTATTGCTACTGCACTATTCATTCTAGTTCCTACTGCTTTTTTACTTATTATCTATGTAAAAACGGTTAGCCAGAATGATTAATTTGAATGAAACTTGATTTCGTAGTTCTTTGACGGATTCCAATTGCGTTTCTTAACTGAAACGAGCAGGCGCGAATCAGCAATATTCGATGAGAGCGGATAGTATGGTAGAAAGATTCATATGAATCTTTCTACCATACTATCAATTAGATTAGTCTTTTTTCGTGTAAGACGCTGTACTATAAACTATAATTTATGATAAAGATACAAACTTAATCCCAGTACCTGCCGAAAGAATCAAAGAAAAAAAAAGTAAAGTTTGGTATATATTAAGAAAAAACCAAATTAGTAATCTTTTTTTATCATTGCCAAGCCAACCCAAGAAGAAAAGTAATTGAATTGATTGGCTGGTGGATAGATGCTCGAAAGAGTTCGATGGGATGAAAACTTCTTTGAATTTTGAAATGAAATATTGAAACAAAAGGGATCCGCTGTTCCCCATTATACTTATAAAACTTATCTAATTGAATTTTGATAAGAGTCCATTCGTGGAAATTTAAGAAAAATTCAATTAGATAAATTTCCTATCATCTATATCTCCTTTCGAAATATAAACGTGGGAATTATTGAAATATCTTTTTTATTGACATTATTATCTTTAAATACACTTTGCGAAGCGATCGATAAAACAAATGATAATGATACAGTTTTATTCCTCAACTAAACTAAATTAGTATTTCTAGAGTCCACTTCTTCCCCATACTACAAGTGAAAGAGAAAATGTAAAGACTACCATTAAAGCAGCCCAAGCCAGACTTACAATATCCATGTGAATTATGTCCCCTATTTCTATGAATATGAAGGAATTTTTCCATTATTGTTTCATAATAATAGTGAAATCCCTGGTACAGAGTCAAAAATTTTGGGGATTATTCCTTTAATGAACTAATCCAATACCTGAATACTCAGCTCAGAGACTCTTTTGAGTTTGTATAGAAACTATATTACGCTTTTCTTTATCCACAATTCGAAATTGGTTAGATATTCCCTCCCGCCGACTTCAAGGCCCAGTCAGTAATCGCGCCAATAGGGCGGGAAGGGAATGGAGAGTTTTCGATAGTCCTTCTACTACTTACTAAAAGTCAAATCTTTTCTTGAATCCTAGACACAACAATTTACAGAACTTTCTTTTTTGAGAACCCCACAAGTACGTACCAAGAGACCTCTTCTTCTCCTTCCCCTCGGCCGACGAAGAATTTGGGGAGTTATCGATTATAGCAGTTGATAAGGGAGTTCGAGTCTTTTGTTAATTAGAATCAGGCGACACCCGGATTTGAACTGGGGAACAAGGATTTGCAGTCCTCCGCCTTACCACTCGGCCATGCCGCCAAAACGATACAAAATAGACGATACTTAAATAGTCCCTTTTGGGGGTAGATTACTGCACTTCGTTTTTTATTTATTGGACTTGCATTTTGAATCTCTTTTCCTTGGTTGCCCTTCCACTACTTACTAAATACTTACTAAAAGCAAAATCTTTCTTTTTTTGTTTTGATTCGATTCAGACCAAAAACTACGGACTTTCAGTCAAAATTCATGATAAACACGATCAATTGGAACCATTAACTATTGGCTTGACTGCGGTTTCATGAACGATTCGTAAATTTTGATTTCAAATTATGTTTACCTAATGACATAAGAAAATCCAAAGGATAACTAATCAGTATTGCATCTTTTCAAGAAAAAATCGAAAACTCTTTATTTCCTTTTCCTTTTTCTTTTTCTCAATTGCAATTATAACAAGAATTATGAGTATATGTAAACCCCGGAACCAGAACAAAAATTACACAGACGACAGTCAAGTATCTTATATATGATATATAGATATCTGCACGTGGTTAAATTGACTATTTAATAGAATAAACATAACCCGCTTTACAATACAACGATATTTTAGTAATTCTACAAATAGAGTACTAAGATAGGTAAAAATATCTCTTTTCTACGCAAATCCCTTTTTTTTGTATTGTTACAAAAGGGCCAAAAATATTGATTAAATAAATGAACTCTTTATTGTTTCTGATTATTATGTCTTTATCTCGGCGAAGGGATCAAATCCTGCATCTGTTTCGTTTTTGGTATCCAATCGGGTTGGAATATGTAATATCATAATAATGGTAGAAATGGAACTGATATTCTATACTAAAACTCAATTTTATAAATCGAATTTAAGTTAAGTATAAGTAGCAGAATTCTTTTTATTAAGAATGTTTTATCAATTCCTTTTGCATCTGTTACATTTTAAAATTTGAGTAGAAACTTTTCTGTATTCCCCCCTTCATACATATTTCATACATTCCATATATGCTCCTATATGAATATATAGTTTTTGTGTCAAATTTTATGTGATTTAGTAAACAGAATTTAAATTCCATCAGAGATAGCTCGGTCTATATGATTCAACGAAGAATGAGCCAAAAATAGGATTTTTCAATAAATGGGGAATTGCGTGCAAATGCTACGGGATGGAAATGGGGGAATGTCTACAATCCCTGGGTTTAATCAGATACAATTTGAAGGATTTTGGAGGTTCATTGATCAGGGTTTAACGGAAGAACTTTATAAGTTTCCAAAAATGGAAGATACAGACCAAGAAATTGAATTTCAATTATTTGTGGAAACATATCAATTAGCAGAGCCCATGATAAAAGAAAAAGATGCTATATATAAATCACTTACATATTCTTCGGAATTATATGTGTCCGCAGGATTAATTTGGAAAACCAGCAGGGCGATGCAAGAACAAACTATTTTGATTGGAAATATTCCTCTCATGAATTCCCTGGGAACTTTTATAGTAAATGGAATATACAGAATTGTGATCAATCAAATATTGCAAAGCCCGGGTATTTATTACCGATCCGAATTGGACCATAACGGAATTCCGGTCTATACCGGCACCATAATATCAGATTGGGGAGGAAGATCAGAATTAGAGATTGATAGAAAGGCAAGGATATGGGCCCGGGTGAGTAGGAAACAGAAAATATCTATTTTAGTTCTATCATCAGCTATGGGGTCGAATCTCAGCGAAATTCTGGATAATGTTTTCTACCCGGAAATTTTCTTGTCTTTTCTGAATGATAAGGAGAAAAAAAAAATTGGGTCAAAAGAAAATGCTATTTTGGAGTTTTATCAACAATTTGCTTGTGTGGGTGGGGATCCGGTATTTTCGGAATCCCTATGTAAGGATTTACAAAAAAAATTCTTTCAACAAAGATGCGAATTAGGAAGGATTGGTCGACGAAATATGAACCGGCGACTGAACCTGGATATACCCGAAACCAATACGTTTTTGTTACCGCGGGATATATTGGCAGCTGCGGATCATTTGATTGGAATGAAATTTGGAATGGGTACACTTGATGATATGAATCATTTGAAACATAAACGTATTCGGTCTGTCGCAGATCTCTTACAAGATCAATTCGGATTGGCTCTAGTTCGTTTAGAAAACGTGGTTCGAGGAACTATATGTGGAGCAATTCGGCATAAATTAATACCGACTCCTCAGAATTTGGTAACTTCAACCCCATTAACAACAACTTTTGAATCTTTTTTTGGATTACATCCATTATCTCAAGTTTTGGATCGAACTAATCCCTTGA